CCTTTTTTATGGGAAAAACTCCATTAATTTCGGCGATCTCGCAAGAAAAAAAGGAAAAGAATAGGGGGTCCATTGAATTTCAAGTATTTAGTTTTACCAATAAAATACAAAGAATTTCTTCCCATTTGGAATTTCACAGAAGGGATTATTTATCTCAGAGAGGTCTACAAAAACTTTTGGCAAAACGCGAGCGTCTGCTGTCTTATTTGTCAAAGAAAAATGGGAACAGTTATAAAGAGTTAATAGGTAGGTTGAATATTCGCGAGTCAACAACTTCTATTCGAGAGCCAACAACTTCTTAAATTGGAAAGGTTATTTTCAATTATTTGATTTATTCGATTTTTGCATTTGGATGAATTTCTTTTCGTTTTTCGTTTTCGGCAATTCATGAAAGAAAAAATCGAGGAAAAACTTATGACTATACCAGCTACAAGAAAGGACCTCATGATAGTCAATATGGGCCCTCACCACCCATCAATGCACGGCGTTCTTCGGCTCATCCTTACTCTAGATGGTGAAGATGTTATTGACTGTGAACCCGTATTGGGTTATTTACACAGAGGGATGGAAAAAATTGCCGAAAATCGAACTATTATACAATATCTGCCTTATGTAACACGTTGGGATTATTTGGCTACTATGTTCACAGAAGGAATAACCGTAAATGCCCCAGAGAAATTAGGAAATACACAAGTACCTAAGAGGGCCAGCTATATCAGAACAATTTTGTTGGAATTAAGTCGTATAGCTTCTCATCTATTATGGCTTGGTCCCTTTATGGCAGATATTGGCGCACAAACCCCCTTTTTTTATATTTTCAGAGAGAGAGAATTAGTATATGATCTATTTGAAGCAGCCACCGGTATGAGAATGATGCATAATTATTTTCGTATCGGAGGAGTTGCGGCTGATCTACCTCATGGTTGGATAGATAAATGCTTGGATTTCTGTGATTATTTTTTAACAGGACTTGCTGAATATGAAAAACTTATTACGAGGAATCCTATTTTTTTAGAGCGAGTAGAGGGAATAGGCATTATTGGTAAAGAAGAAGCAATAAATTGGGGTTTATCGGGACCGATGCTACGAGCTTCCGGAATACAATGGGATCTTCGTAAAATCGACAATTATGAATGTTACAACGAATTCGATTGGGAAGTTCAGTGGCAAAAAGAAGGAGATTCATTAGCTCGTTTTTTAGTCCGAATTGGTGAAATGCGGGAATCCATCAAAATTATTCAACAGGCTCTGGAAGGAATTCCGGGTGGGCCTTATGAAAATTTAGAAATTCGATGTTTTGATAGAGAAAGGTACCCAGAATGGGGCGGTTTTGAATATCGATTCGTCAGTAAAAAACCCTCTCCTACTTTTGAATTGCCGAAACAAGAACTTTATGTGAGAGTTGAGGCCCCAAAAGGAGAATTGGGGATTTTTCTGATAGGAGATCAGAGCGCTTTTCCTTGGAGATGGAAAATACGTCCACCGGGTTTTATGAATTTGCAAATTCTTCCTCAATTAGTTAAAAGAATGAAATTGGCTGATATTATGACGATACTAGGTAGCATAGATATCATTATGGGAGAAGTTGATCGTTGAGATGATAATTGATACAAGAGAAGTACAAGATATCAATTCTTTTTCCAGATTCGAATCCTTACAATTACAAGAAGTCTATGGGACTGCCTGGATACTTGTCCCTATTTTGATCCTTGTATTGGGAATCACAATAGGTGTATTAGTAATTGTGTGGTTAGAAAGAGAAATATCCGCAGGGATACAACAACGTATTGGGCCTGAATACGCCGGTCCTTTGGGAATTCTACAAGCTCTAGCAGATGGAATAAAACTCCTTTTTAAGGAGAATCTTCTTCCATCTAGAGGGGATATTCGTTTGTTCAGTCTTGGCCCATCCATGGCAGTCATATCAATTCTCCTAAGTTATTCAGTAATTCCTTTTAGCTACCGTCTTGTTTTAGCTGATCTAAATCTTGGTGTTTTTTTATGGATTGCCATTGCAAGTATTGCTCCCGTTGGACTTCTTATGTCAGGATATGGATCAAATAATAAATATTCCTTTTTAGGTGGTTTACGAGCTGCTGCTCAATCAATTAGTTATGAAATACCATTAACTCTATGTGTGTTGTCAATATCTCTACGTGCGATTCGATAAAAATAAAAAAGAAACCCCTCCCTATTCAATTCATCATTCGGGTTAATGGACAAAATTAGATAGTTATATGAGTGAAAGAAAACAGCTTCTAAAATGAAAATTAGAAATTGGCAGTAAAAAATGGACTCTCATTTCCTATGTACAAGAGGTAGGAGGGGGGAAAGACTAAGGGAAAGGACCCTTGCCCCAAGATTGGTTGATTGGTCATCCTGGCTTGAAGCGGGTTCAAAAAACAAACCCTATTGGATTTTGGATACCCCCTTCTATTTATTACCATAACAATAACAAAGGGGGGGCTGATGAAAAATGAGTGGATGGTTAGGAACACCAAAATACAGAAAGGATTTGTAATAGGGATTTTCAAAATGAAAGGGGTATTTTTACATAAAACAAAAAAAGAATAGGAATTGGGGGCTTTAAGTTGGTAGAAATGATCAAGCAGTACTCCTCAAAATTCCGATCCAGAGTATGCTCCTATTCACCGGTTAAAGAAAGAACTATCAGGAACGAAAGAATCCTTTATTTACTTTCATTTTAACCCCCCCTTTTTTGCTTTTTCTTAGTTTGTTAGAAAGAAGAATGGGAACGAAAAAAAGAATATGGAAATAATAGAATTACAATATTAATTACAATCGAAAGAAAAAAAATAGATTTTTTTTCTTTGATATACCCATTTTTATGGAACTAGAACTTGTGCCACTATTCATGAACTAGACTCAAATAATATCAAATCAAGTAATATAAAATTCGCAATCGAAAAACCCAGGGTTGAAATATTTTTGGATATCTTGAAAAAGAGTATTTTATTGAAGAAGTATCGAGCTATTACTCAAGAAGGAAAAATTGACATTTTCAAAGTAAAGGATGAGATCAATTCAGAAGTACTTTTTTTCTTCCCCCCCCCCTCTTTTTTTGAGTAGACAGAATTCCATTGGTCTAATTCCGGACCTCTCAATAGATTTTTAAAAACTTTATCTATTCTACAAATATAGAAATATATTTCTATATAGAAAAAGGGTATACTACGAGGTCCTTACATTTATTTGAGGCACTGGGGGAGCCGTATGAGGTCAAAATAAAATCTCATGTACGGTTTTGTAATAGCGATGGGAGCAGTGATGGTCTTGCCGACTATGATTTTCTAACAGTTCAAGTACAGTTGATATAGTTGAGGCGCAGTCAAAATATGGTGTTTGGGGGTGGAATTTTTGGCGTCAACCTATAGGATTTATCGTTTTGCTAATTTCTTCCCTAGCGGAATGCGAAAGATTACCCTTCGATTTACCAGAAGCAGAGGAAGAATTAGTGGCAGGTTATCAAACCGAATATTCGGGTATAAAATTTGGTTTATTTTACGTTACTTCCTATTTAAACTTATTAATATCTTCCTTATTTGTAACAATTCTTTACTTGGGGGGTTGGAATCTCTCTATTCCATACCTAGACTTCTTTCCTCAATTCCAATTCTTTAAAATAAAAAAAGCGGGTGGAATCCTTGGAACAACAATGGCGCTTTTTATTACATTAGCTAAAACTTTTTTTTTCTTGTTCATTTCTATCACAACAAGATGGACTTTCCCTAGGCTAAGAATGGACCAACTCTTAAATCTTGGGTGGAAATTTCTTTTACCTGTATCTCTCGGTAATCTATTATTAACAACCTCTTTTGAACTTCTTTCGCTGTAATAGAAGGAAAGGAATATATTTTACATTTTACAGTTATTACTTGTCTTAAACAAGAGAAAGAAAGGTAAAATTATTCATGGATATTCGCAATATGTTCCCTATGGTAACTGGATTTCTAAATTATGGGCAACAAATAGTACGAGCCACAAGGTACATTGGTCAAAGTTTGATGATTACCTTATTGCACACAAATCGTTTCCCTATAACTATTCAATATCCTTATGAAAAATTTATTACATCGGAGCGTTTTCGAGGTCGAATCCATTTTGAATTTGATAAATGCATTGCGTGCGAAGTATGTGTTCGTGTATGCCCTATAGATCTACCTCTTGTTGATTGGAAATTTGAAAGCGATATTCGAAAGAAAGGCTTACTTAATTACAGTATTGATTTTGGAATCTGTATATTTTGTGGTAATTGTGTTGAGTATTGCCCAACAAATTGTTTATCGATGACCGAAGAGTATGAGCTTTCCACCTACGATCGTCACGAATTGAATTATAATCAAATTGCTCTGGGTCGTTTACCAATGCCAGTAATTGAGGATTACACAATTCGAACTATTTACAATTCGGCTACAAAATACAACAAAAAGTCGGGAAAACCCCTGAATTCTTGATTAAAGAAGAATTTCCAATTTCCCAATTTCTAAGCTTTCCGTTTTGGCCTATTAAGGGGATCCGGTCTTTTTTTTTCTTGTTCAATAAACAATAAAGACAAATTCGAACTATTGATTGCTTAGATAGTTTCGAAGCCTTCTTTCGAATAGAGGAGGGCGGAGGGTTGGCCCAATAATTCAACTCAAGGCAATTCACACTCATTAGACATTAGAAGTGAATTCAACTTGAATTCAAACGGGACATATGAAAAAATATTCCTGATGAGATCAATAAGCTCATGAAAAAGATTTCCATTTTTTTTTTTTTATCTCTTACATATAATGGATTTGCCCGGACCAATACATGATTTTCTTTTAGTCTTTCTGGGGTCAGGTCTTATATTAGGTGGTCTCGGAGTGCTATTGCTTACCAACCCAATTTTTTCCGCCTTTTCTTTAGGATTGGTTTTTATTTGTATATCTTTCTTTTTTATTCTAGCAAACTGCCATTTTGTAGCTGCTGCACAGCTCCTTATTTACGTGGGAGCTATAAATGTTTTAATCCTCTTTGCTGTGATGTTCATGAACAGTTCAGAATATGCAAAATCAAAAGATTTGCACCTTCGGACTCTTGGGGCTGGGGCTACTTCACTAGTTTGTACAACTCTTTTTCTTTCAATAATATCGAATATTCTAGATACATCGTGGTATGGGATTATTTGGACTACAAGAGCAAACCAGATTCTAGAGAAAGACTTAATAAGTAATAGTCAACAAATTGGAATTCGTTTATCAACAGACTTTTATCTTCCATTTGAACTCATTTCTATAATTCTTTTAGTTGCTTTAATAGGTGCAATTGCTGCGGCTCGCCAGTAAACTCTCTAATTTAGAACCAGCAAAAAAGCGGAAAATCAAAGGAAACCCTTCTTTTGTCTTATCATATCTATTTGTCTCTTTCCTTTGAATTCCATTTGAAGACTTTTGACTTTTTATATATAAATTCTTATTTTCTATATATTTCGAAAATATATAGAATGCAAACTCTCCTTTTTCGGCCTTGCACTTGTTTTTATTTTTTATAGTATTAAAATTAATCGAATTTCTTTCATTCTTATTCATATTGAAATGAATTCAAACTGATAAGGAGCTCCTCAATGATCCTCGAACACGTCCTTGTTTTGAGTGCCTTTTTATTTTCTATTGGTATCTGCGGATTGATCACCAGTCGGAATATGGTTAGGTCCCTTATGTGTCTTGAACTTATGCTGAATGCGGTTAATATGAATTTTGTAACATTTTCTGATTTTTTTGATAGTCGCCAACTAAGGGGTGACATTTTTTCTATTTTTGTTATAGGCATTGCCGCCGCCGAAGCAGCTATTGGGTCGGCTATTCTTTCGTCAATTTATCATAACAAAAAATCAACTCATATTAATCAATCGAATTTATTGAATAAGTAGTATTTCTCATAAAAATAAGATTATTATTATTCATTCATTTGCATTAGCATGTATGATATGGAACCTGGATCCCATTTGCGAAAATAGAGGAAATCAAAGTATCTTTGCCCTTTTTCAAGACTGAGTTTCAAAGTAAAAAGTGGGTTGAAAAATTCTGCGAAATCATCGATTCATCTGGTGTTAAAATATATGAGGTATTTCCAAATTAATTAACTTAACTAGATCGAAAATTTATCTTATAACCTTTCAAAATTTATAGACCCCATGTCACACTCAGTAAAGATTTATGATACATGTATAGGGTGTACTCAATGTGTCAGAGCCTGCCCCACAGATGTCTTAGAAATGATACCTTGGGACGGGTGTAAAGCTAAGCAAATTGCTTCCGCTCCAAGAACAGAGGACTGTGTTGGTTGTAAGAGATGTGAATCGGCCTGTCCAACGGATTTCTTAAGCGTCCGGGTTTATTTATGGCATGAAACAACTCGAAGCATGGGTCTAGCTTATTAATACCTTTCGGAAACCCCGAGTTGAATTGAATACATTTTTATTTGTTTTTTACCGGCAAGGCCCCTACTTGAAAAAGAAAACATAATCTATTCTATTTTTGAGCATGGGTTTTATGGTCCAAGCGTATCTTATTTTTACCACGAATTTTTTTCCTTGGTTAAGCATAATTGTAATTTTTCCGATATCCGCGGGTTCCTTAATTTTCTTTCTCCCTCATAGAGGAAATAAGGTAACTCGATGGTATACTTTGGGCATATGTTCATTAGAACTCCTTCTAACGGCCTATGCATTCTCTTACCATTTCCAACTGGATGATCCATTAATTCAACTAGCGGAAGATTTCAAATGGATCCGCTTTTTTCAGTTTGACTGGAGATTGGGAATAGACGGACTCTCTCTCGGACCCGTTTTACTGACGGGATTTATCACCACTTTGGCTACTTTAGCGGCTTGGCCCCTTACTCGGAATTCTCGATTATTCTATTTCCTGATGTTAGCAATGTATAGTGGTCAAATAGGACTGTTTTCCTCTCGGGATCTTTTGCTTTTTTTTATCATGTGGGAGTTAGAGTTAATTCCCGTTTATTTCCTTCTATCCCTGTGGGGGGGGAGGAAACGCCTGTATTCAGCTACAAAATTTCTTTTGTACACTGCAGGAAGCTCCGTCTTTCTATTAATAGGGGTTCTAGGTATCGGATTATATGGTTCCAATGAGCCAACATTAAATTTGGAAATATCGGCTCATCAATCCTATCCGGAGGCACTGGAAATAATATTCTATATTGGCTTTCTTATTGCTTTTGCTGTCAAATCACCTATTCTACCCTTACATACATGGTTGCCAGACACTCACGGAGAGGCGCATTATAGTACTTGTATGCTTCTAGCCGGAATCTTGTTAAAAATGGGGGCTTATGGATTAGTTCGGATTAATGTGGAATTATTGCCCCATGCGCATTCTATGCTTTCTCCCTACTTGATTATAGTAGGCGCAATCCAAATAGTCTATGCAGCTTCAACATCTCTTGGCCAGCGTAATTTAAAAAAAAGAATAGCCTATTCCTCTGTATCTCATATGGGTTTTATAATTATAGGAGTTGCCTCTATAACGAATACGGGACTCGACGGAGCCATTTTACAAATAATATCTCATGGATTTATTGGTACTGCCCTTTTTTTCTTGGCAGGGACGAGTTATGATAGAATACGTCTTCTTTCTTTTGACGAAATGGGCGGAATGGCTATCGCCATTCCAAAAGTATTTACGATGTTCAGTATCTTATCAATGGCTTCCCTGGCATTACCGGGCATGAGCGGGTTTGTTGCAGAATTGCTAGTATTTTTTGGAATAATCACCAGCCAAAAATTTATTTTTATGTCAAGAATACTAATTACTCTTATAATGGCAGTTGGAATGATATTAACTCCGATTTATTCATTATCTATGTTACGCCAGATGTTCTATGGCTACAGACTTTTGAATACCCTAACTCCCACTTTTTTTGATTCTGGACCGCGAGAGTTATTTGTTTTGATTGCTATCCTTTTACCCGTAATAGGTATTGGTATTTATCCTGATTTTCTTCTCTCATTATCGTTTGATAGGGTTGAATTTATTGTATCGAATTTTTTTTTATAGATAACTTTAGCTTTCAGGAATAGGGACTCCTACGGAAAAGCGCAATTTTCCCGGGACAACTAAAAAGAGGCTCTTTGCCTTCGGTTGAAATTTTTATTTGTAATCAGACATGGGCCTTGTGAGAACCCTTTGAATCACTACGCACAGCTTGATTCAAGGGGTTCCCAACGGCTTTTGCGAATTTTCAAAATAATACATACTGGATTTTCTTTATGGATGCTCGACTCGCCGCCAACCTATCCTTCTATTTCTCATAAATTTTATTCCATTTTTCTTCTATTTTAAATTGAAGTGGAATTTTAGAGTATCGGAAATGAACCATAACTATGCAACCCTGTTTTGAATAGATTGATTCCAAAATAACATACCCAAATTATAAGAAAGCCTGTAGAAGCCGCAATTGCCGAACTTACACTTCCGACGCTTTTATTTTTTCTTATATGTAAAAAAATCGCAAATATTGCCCAAGTAATAAATGCCCAGGTTTCTTTTGGGTCCCAACTCCAATATGACCCCCACGCCTCATCAGCCCATACCGCTCCGGAAAGAATCCCTATGGTTAAAAAGAGAAATCCTAGACTAATAATGCGATAACTCCAATAATCCAATTGTTGAAGCAATCGAGACCGGTAATAATTTACAGAAGAAGTGAGAGAAGCGTTTAGTAAAATATTCTTTCTTTCACTCACGTATTGGATATTCGAAAAGGGTACATTTAAAAAGGGATTTCCAAGGACCCCCTTAGTTTTTCGAAATGTAATGACTAGAAAAGCTACTGATAATAAGGATCCACACAAAAGAGTTGCATAACTCAATACCATCATACTTACGTGCATCATTAACCACTGAGATTGGAGAGCCGGCACTAATCTTTTGGATTGATTCATTTCGGCTAAAAGACTGGAAGTAGCAAAGACTTGGGTAAAAAGGACACTTGGGTAGGTTATTGCGCTTAAAGGATTTTTCTGCTTTTTAAAATACGGAAGCATATTAATAATGGATAAACTCCATGAAAGAAAAAGAAACGAGTCGTATAAATCACTTAATGGGAAATCCCCGGAATAAGTCCAACGGGTTATCAATAATCCTGTTATAGAGAAAAAAGTAATTAGCATGCCCCTTTCGGACGAATCATAGAGTCCTACGATTCCATCAACTACTAAATTTATGAAATGAATTGTAATTACAATTGAAACCACCGAAAAAGATATATGGTTAAATATGTGCTCTAAGGTAAAAGATATCATATAAAGAAAAAAAAATTAGTGAGGATTCCTCCAGTTAAAATATAAGAAACAGAAATAGCATTTTCTTATTTATTATTATTAAATAATAAATAATATTCTCTATTCGCTTTCTTGTAGAAAATCTGATCTTATGCCGCTACTCGGACTCGAACCGAGATGCTTTAGCACTGCTTCCTAAGAGCAGCGTGTCTACCGATTTCACCATAGCGGCTTGCTTGGCTTGAAACTATCAAAATCCATGATAATCCATTTTTATTCAATTGTCTAGTTCTATCTCAAGATCTATGAGAATATAATCTATTTTTTTTTTTATTCATTTATTCGATTGTCTAGATCTCGAAAAAGGCAGCAGCTTCTATATTATATAAAAACTAACTATAAACAAAATAAGGAGTATTTCTTATTTATTACCCGATTCCATTACTTATATTCCTATTAAATATTAGTTTTTTTTGATCCATATTCCTATTATCTATTAGATTATATATTATTGGATCTATACCCTTAATCCTTAGTAAAATAAACCAAATTTTATACCCGAATATTCGGTTTGATAACCTGCCACTAATTCTTCCTCTGCTTCTGGTAAATCGAAGGGTAATCTTTCGCATTCCGCTAGGGAAGAAATTAGCAAAACGATAAATCCTATAGGTTGACGCCAAAAATTCCACCCCCAAACACCATATTTTGACTGCGCCTCAACTATATCAACTGTACTTGAACTGTTAGAAAATCATAGTCGGCAAGACCATCACTGCTCCCATCGCTATTACAAAACCGTACATGAGATTTTATTTTGACCTCATACGGCTCCCCCAGTGCCTCAAATAAATGTAAGGACCTCGTAGTATACCCTTTTTCTATATAGAAATATATTTCTATATTTGTAGAATAGATAAAGTTTTTAAAAATCTATTGAGAGGTCCGGAATTAGACCAATGGAATTCTGTCTACTCAAAAAAAGAGGGGGGGGGGAAGAAAAAAAGTACTTCTGAATTGATCTCATCCTTTACTTTGAAAATGTCAATTTTTCCTTCTTGAGTAATAGCTCGATACTTCTTCAATAAAATACTCTTTTTCAAGATATCCAAAAATATTTCAACCCTGGGTTTTTCGATTGCGAATTTTATATTACTTGATTTGATATTATTTGAGTCTAGTTCATGAATAGTGGCACAAGTTCTAGTTCCATAAAAATGGGTATATCAAAGAAAAAAAATCTATTTTTTTTCTTTCGATTGTAATTAATATTGTAATTCTATTATTTCCATATTCTTTTTTTCGTTCCCATTCTTCTTTCTAACAAACTAAGAAAAAGCAAAAAAGGGGGGGTTAAAATGAAAGTAAATAAAGGATTCTTTCGTTCCTGATAGTTCTTTCTTTAACCGGTGAATAGGAGCATACTCTGGATCGGAATTTTGAGGAGTACTGCTTGATCATTTCTACCAACTTAAAGCCCCCAATTCCTATTCTTTTTTTGTTTTATGTAAAAATACCCCTTTCATTTTGAAAATCCCTATTACAAATCCTTTCTGTATTTTGGTGTTCCTAACCATCCACTCATTTTTCATCAGCCCCCCCTTTGTTATTGTTATGGTAATAAATAGAAGGGGGTATCCAAAATCCAATAGGGTTTGTTTTTTGAACCCGCTTCAAGCCAGGATGACCAATCAACCAATCTTGGGGCAAGGGTCCTTTCCCTTAGTCTTTCCCCCCTCCTACCTCTTGTACATAGGAAATGAGAGTCCATTTTTTACTGCCAATTTCTAATTTTCATTTTAGAAGCTGTTTTCTTTCACTCATATAACTATCTAATTTTGTCCATTAACCCGAATGATGAATTGAATAGGGAGGGGTTTCTTTTTTATTTTTATCGAATCGCACGTAGAGATATTGACAACACACATAGAGTTAATGGTATTTCATAACTAATTGATTGAGCAGCAGCTCGTAAACCACCTAAAAAGGAATATTTATTATTTGATCCATATCCTGACATAAGAAGTCCAACGGGAGCAATACTTGCAATGGCAATCCATAAAAAAACACCAAGATTTAGATCAGCTAAAACAAGACGGTAGCTAAAAGGAATTACTGAATAACTTAGGAGAATTGATATGACTGCCATGGATGGGCCAAGACTGAACAAACGAATATCCCCTCTAGATGGAAGAAGATTCTCCTTAAAAAGGAGTTTTATTCCATCTGCTAGAGCTTGTAGAATTCCCAAAGGACCGGCGTATTCAGGCCCAATACGTTGTTGTATCCCTGCGGATATTTCTCTTTCTAACCACACAATTACTAATACACCTATTGTGATTCCCAATACAAGGATCAAAATAGGGACAAGTATCCAGGCAGTCCCATAGACTTCTTGTAATTGTAAGGATTCGAATCTGGAAAAAGAATTGATATCTTGTACTTCTCTTGTATCAATTATCATCTCAACGATCAACTTCTCCCATAATGATATCTATGCTACCTAGTATCGTCATAATATCAGCCAATTTCATTCTTTTAACTAATTGAGGAAGAATTTGCAAATTCATAAAACCCGGTGGACGTATTTTCCATCTCCAAGGAAAAGCGCTCTGATCTCCTATCAGAAAAATCCCCAATTCTCCTTTTGGGGCCTCAACTCTCACATAAAGTTCTTGTTTCGGCAATTCAAAAGTAGGAGAGGGTTTTTTACTGACGAATCGATATTCAAAACCGCCCCATTCTGGGTACCTTTCTCTATCAAAACATCGAATTTCTAAATTTTCATAAGGCCCACCCGGAATTCCTTCCAGAGCCTGTTGAATAATTTTGATGGATTCCCGCATTTCACCAATTCGGACTAAAAAACGAGCTAATGAATCTCCTTCTTTTTGCCACTGAACTTCCCAATCGAATTCGTTGTAACATTCATAATTGTCGATTTTACGAAGATCCCATTGTATTCCGGAAGCTCGTAGCATCGGTCCCGATAAACCCCAATTTATTGCTTCTTCTTTACCAATAATGCCTATTCCCTCTACTCGCTCTAAAAAAATAGGATTCCTCGTAATAAGTTTTTCATATTCAGCAAGTCCTGTTAAAAAATAATCACAGAAATCCAAGCATTTATCTATCCAACCATGAGGTAGATCAGCCGCAACTCCTCCGATACGAAAATAATTATGCATCATTCTCATACCGGTGGCTG